GGATCTGTAGTGGGCGAGAAAATCACACGTTTGATCGAGTATGCTAACAATCAATCTTTACCTCTTATTCTAGTATGTGCTTCCGGAGGAGCACGCATGCAAGAAGGAAGTGTGAGTTTGATGCAAATGGCTAAAATATCTTCTTCTTTATATGATTATCAATCAAATAAAAAGTTATTCTATATAGCAATCCTTACATCTCCTACTACGGGTGGGGTGACAGCTAGTTTTGGTATGTTGGGAGATATCATTATTGCCGAACCCAATGCCTACATTGCATTTGCGGGTAAAAGAGTAATTGAACAAACATTGAATAAGACAGTACCTGAGGGTTCACAAGTGGCTGAATATTTATTCCATAAGGGCTTATTCGATCCAATTGTACCACGTAATCCTTTAAAAGGCGTTCTGAGTGAGTTATTTCAGCTCCATGCTTTCTTTCCTTTGAATCAATAGAAAAAAAGCTTTAATTTAATAAATTATTAAATAAATTCTACATTTTATTATTTGTTTGGTAGTGACCAATTAATTATTTAGTTTATAGGAATAAAAGTAAAAATCCGAAAAATGGGTTTTTCTTTGGTAACATAAGATTGAATTGTAGTAAAGAATCATGCGTATTCTTTTTTATCGATATTCTTGATTAGTAATCAAGAAATATCTATCAAACAAAAAAAAAAGAGTGAATTCTTTCTCTTTTTTCTGTGAAATTAGGAAAGGTAAGGGAGTCCTGCATCTTTCTATATCCCCCGAGAACCCCAGTTTTACTAAGAATCCCTTTTATTAGATCGTATTATAACGAATTTTTCGGTAATTTGTAATAATATCAATATTAAATTAAATATATTAAAATATTCAATTTTCTATTAAATTTTCAAAATTGTAAAATTCTAATATCTAATATACATATACTAATAAAAATTGAAAATTTCTAAAATAGACTAATAATAAAAATAAATAATGAATAAAATAAAGTGGATTATCATAGATTATCGGATATATTTCATGTAGAAACAGATAGAAATGATTAATAAGCCCATTTATTTATTTACACTTTTGATTTACATTTATTATATACTTATATTTATATACTTATATATGTTATATACTTTATATACTTATATTATACTTAATATTATATATTTAATATATTAAATATTAGTATTATAGTATCTCTATATAGATTAGTATTTCTACTCCCTATTAGATTTATTCCTTCTTATTGTTATCTTAGTATATACATAATATACTCTTATATTCTTTAGTATTGTATCTACTCAATACTCACTTAAGTAGAATTTTATTTATTTTATTAGGATTTATTTTTATTAGGATAGTATAATATATCTTTATAACAGGTTAAAATGTTAATAGAACAACAAATATAACAATAAATAACAGGTACAAATATTAAATCGAGGTACTCATTCTATGACAATTATCAGCAACTTACCCGCTATTTTTGTGCCTTTAGTGGGCTTAGTATTTCCGGCAATTGCAATGGTTTCTTTATCTCTTCATGTTCAAAAAAATAAGATTTTTTAGATATTATGGGGTTAAATCTTATCTATTTTTTTTTTTCAAGACTTAGGCTTACTTGGATCATAGCACAATTATCTATTTAGTAAAATAGGGTATATAACGTGTAGCTTTCGCCGAGCAGAAGCTCGTATGCATAAACACGATATATGGGAAAATGAATCATAGCTATTTGAAGATAAATCATTATCGGGATGAATTTCTGAAACGTAAAGTCAATATATCTAAATGTCTGTGGATATCTATAAGAAAGAAATCATAAAAAAAGGATGTTATTATTTTAGTTTAGCTCTAAGCAATTGATGAATTACTCCTAAAGCTTCACATCATAATAGTACTAGTCGATGAGGATTACTTCGGAAACAAAAAAATTAAAGTCAAATTTATTGGGGTTATCTCCCAATTACAATAAAATGCAACTAGATCTAGTATAGTATGAGTTGGCGATCAGACCGTATATGGATAGAACTTATAGCGGGGTCTCGAAAACCGAGTAATGTCTGCTGGGCTTTTATCCTTTTTTTAGGTTCATTAGGGTTTTTATTGGTTGGAACTTCTAGTTATCTTGGTAGGAATTTTATACCGTTCTTTCCCTCTCAGCAAATAATTTTTTTTCCACAAGGAATAGTGATGTCTTTCTATGGAATCGCGGGTTTTTTTATTAGTTCATATTTGTGGTGCACAATTTCGTGGAATGTGGGTAGTGGTTATGATCGATTCGATATAAAAGAAGGAATAGTGTGTATTTTTCGTTGGGGATTTCCTGGAAAAAATCGTCGCATCTTCCTCCGATTCCTTATGAAAGACATTCAATCCATCAGAATAGAAGTTAAAGAGGGTATTTATGCTCGTCGTGTCCTTTATATGGAAATCAGAGGCCAGGGGTCCATTCCCTTGACTCGTACCGATGAGAATTTGACTCTACGAGAAATTGAACAGAAAGCTGCTGAATTGGCCTATTTCTTGCGTGTACCAATTGAAGTATTTTGAGAAAATGCTTTCTTAGCAAAAGGGAAAAAACTATCACTCAAGAATTCTCTTTCTCTTTTTTATATAGCATAACTTAACTGAAGTTTCTGCCGAACTCTGATTAGAACAAAATAAAGTAAATGTACACGGACCAATCATAAAGCGAAATAGTTTTTGTCCATAAATTTTTTTTGATGAATCCACTTAAATCAATTCAGTAACGAAACAAGTAACAAATCGAAATAATAGATTCATCTCATATATCAAAACATTTCGGAATAAAGAATTTATCTTTTTTTTTTTTATTTTCAATATTTCGAATTTAGTAAATACAGAGAGATTCTCTCTTGTAAATCATCTCTACTTTTTTGTTAGTTTTTTATCTTTTTTTTGTGCTCGTTAATTCCCCACCGATTGGGCCGCTTATAATGATAACCTTTCTGTCTTGTTTTGACACTCATTTTTGATCATAGCATCACAGTTTTCTTCAAAAAATTCTATCAATTATTCCTGTACTCAGGACTGCCAGTGAGCTTTTTTTTTTCGAGATTTTTGGATATCTTGATAAACCGGGAGTTCTTTCGTCTCGAAATTCGAATAATATTAATTATTTGAAATGTCTCTTTCGTGCATTCATCCAAAGGGGATAATTGCTTCCAATTTGAGCAATTGATATATTTTGAAATAATATTATATATAATATTCTAGTTTATTTATTTCTTCATTCAATTTGAAGTGGACTCCTTCTTATTCTATTTCTGTATTTCTATATTGTTGTTCTGTATTCTTTCTAAATTCAAGGACCAACCATTGTACTGAATCACAAATAAAAACGGGGAATACGCTCAATAACTTGTAATGTAATAGAACTGATATTTGATACAAATATTAGTATCGTATAGAGTCGACGAATGAGATGAGTTGATTTCAAAATTCACAGACGATCAAATGGCAAAAAAGAAAGCATTTATTTCCCTTCTATATCTTGCATCTATAGCATTTTTGCCTTGGTGGATCTCTCTATCATTTACATTTAATAAAAGTCTGGAATCTTGGGTTAATAATTGGTGGAATACTAGGCCCTCCGAAATTCTTTTGAATGATATTCAAGAAAAGAGTATTCTAAAAGAATTCATAGAATTAGAGGAACTCTCCCTCTTCGACGAAATGCTAAAGGAATACCCGGAAAGGCGTTTACAAAAGCTTCACGTCGGAGTCTACAACGAAACGATCCAATTGATCAAGATGCACAATGAGGGTCGTATCCATACGATTTTACATTTCTCAACAAATATAATTTCTTTCGTTATTCTAAGTGTTTATTCTATTATAAGTAATGAAGAACTTATTTTTCTTAACTCTTGTCTTCAAGAATTTCTATATAATTTAAGCGACACAATAAAAGCTTTTTCTATTCTTTTATTAACTGATTTATGTATAGGGTTCCATTCGCCCCATGGTTGGGAACTAATGATTGGCTCTATCTACAAAGATTTTGGATTTGCTCATGATGAGCAAATTATATCTGGTGTTGTTTCTACTTTTCCAGTCATTTTAGATACAATTTTTAAATATTGGATTTTTCGTTATTTAAATCGTGTATCTCCGTCACTTGTAGTGATTTATCATTCAATGAATGATTGAAAAATGATCGACCGATCCAATTATAATGTTTGTTACTTTGTAATATAAGTAAAACAGTAAAAATTGTACTTATTTTTTATACCCACCGGGGGGATTCCTTCAATATTCGAGTAAAATTATTTCAGTAAATAACAGAATCATAGATAGGGAACTATACTAGTGACTTATCTAATTTTATTGTAGAAATCTTCGGGATCAATGATTGGACCATGCAAATGAGAAATACCTTTTCTTGGATAAAGGAAGAGATTATTCGATTCATTGCCGTATCGCTCATAATATATATAATAACTCGGGCACCCATTTCAAATGCGTATCCTATTTTTGCACAGCAGAGTTATGAAAATCCACGAGAAGCGACTGGCCGTATTGTATGTGCCAATTGCCATTTAGCTAACAAGCCCGTGGATATCGAGGTTCCACAAGCGGTACTTCCTGATACTGTATTTGAAGCAGTTGTTCGAATTCCTTATGATCTACAACTGAAACAAGTTCTTGCTAATGGTAAAAAAGGAGCCTTGAATGTGGGAGCTGTTCTTATTTTACCTGAGGGGTTTGAATTAGCCCCGCCGGATCGTATTTCGCCCGAGATTAAAGAAAAGATAAGCAATCTGTCTTTTCAAAGCTATCGCCCCACGAAAAAAAATATTCTTGTGATAGGTCCTGTTCCTGGTCAAAAATATAGTGAAATCACCTTTCCTATTCTTTCCCCGGACCCTGCTACTAAGAAAGACGTTCACTTCTTAAAATATCCCATATACGTAGGCGGGAACAGGGGAAGGGGTCAGATTTATCCCGACGGGAGCAAGAGTAACAATAATGTTTATAATGCTACAGCGGCGGGTATA